TCATTACATCATACATCTTGGGCTCGGGTCATAATTATTAAAATTAAAAAGTATTCGTTTTGTTTTTCATTTCAATTCACTTATCGAATTTATCTTAGAAAATTGGAATCTATTTTCTTCGGCTCGGCTCGATGGGCTAGCCGAGCCCCCCTTCTGTAATGACACCAAGCCGGTCAAAACCAATAAAGAAACAAATCTATTCAATAACCAAAAAAGGGAGAGAGAGGGATTCGAACCCTCGATAGTTCTTTGTTTCAAACTATACCGGTTTTCAAGACCGGGGCTATCAACCACTCAGCCATCTCTCCGAAACACAATTTTTATTTTATTCCTCCGAATAGAACATGACCATAGCGGTGGTATCCACCGCTATCCGTAGAAAGATCTACGGCGGGAATACACCGATCAATATATCTTATCCGTACCATATATGTGAGGCAGCACGCCCTTTTTTGAAATCAAATAAATTCCAGTTCCCTCGACCCCGTGTATGGATGAATAAAGTGGGTAGTAATACGTCATATTGAATCAAGGTAACTTCAATCCTTCGAGGATTGAATTTATTAAAATTTTTTTGTTGATAGGGGGATCAAATGGTATAAGTTCATTTGTTGTTAGAGTGGAGGATTAAAAGTATGACCCTTGCTTTCCAATTGGCTGTTTTTGCATTAATTGCTACTTCATTAATCTTATTGATTAGTGTGCCTGTTGTATTTGCTTCTCCCGACGGTTGGTCAAGTAACAAAAATGTTATATTTTCCGGCACATCATTATGGATTGGGTTAGTTTTTCTAGTCGGTATCCTTAATTCTCTCATCTCTTGAAAACCTATCTGTTCCAGAGCCGAAACCGAAATGACCCCCGCAAATTTTCCTCGTTTGGGAGACGTAGTAAACTTCAAATTTAATATAAGTCCCAAAATAAAGAAAAAAATATAGGGGGTCAAACTTCTTGAAAAATTCTTGTAATGATAAAAGAATAAATTAATACAATAATTGGAATCGATCTGAGTCGAGCCTCTGTTCGTTCACAAAAATGATCCAAGTATCTATGAATTTAATATTGTGTGAACATATTAGGTATCATTATGTATCAAGAACGAAAAATGCGGATATGGTCGAATGGTAAAATTTCTCTTTGCCAAGGAGAAGACGCGGGTTCGATTCCCGCTATCCGCTCAAACTAAACTAAAGTAATTTATTTAATATGATAAGGTATTTAGTATAATTGGCCGTGATCGTTTAATGATTCTATCCTTATCTAAAAAGAAAAGCAGATAATGAATTACTAGTTAACAGAGTAAAACCTAAAAATTGTTTACAAACAAGATGTTGCGGAGACGGGATTTGAACCCGTGACCTCAAGGTTATGAGCCTTGCGAGCTACCAAACTGCTCTACCCCGCGCTAACGAGAAGAACCGAAAACTAATAGAGAAACAAAACTAATAGACAAACAAGGGTTGAATGTGCCCCTCTACCATATCTGTACAACTAGAATAGCCGATTTATACAGAATGGTAAAGGGGGCCCCCGATCACCAACCATCGAATCGAAATCAAAGGTTAATCCTTACCAACTGGATCTTGTTGCTCCAGGCAACAAACATGCATGAACCATTTCCCGAAGTATATGTCCAGATAGTCCAAAGTCTCGATAATTAGCTCTCGGTCTTCCGGTCGCAAAACAACGTCGATGAAGACGTGTAGGTGCGCTATTCCGCGGTGGGGATTGTAACTTTCTATAAATTTCCCATTTGTCATTTAACGACTGAACTTTGCTTATTTCTTTTTTTGAGGATCGACGAATCAAATGATATTTATGTTCCAATTTTTGCCTTTTCTTCTCCCGCTGAATCAAACCTTTCCTTGCCATAATGGTTTAGTTCCTCTTGGTATCCCTGATACAAGTCGAATCCTAGATGTAGAAATATAAGAGGGACCCCTCTCCATCCAAAGAAATGAATCTTTCTCGGATACAACCACATTCAAAAATGAATTAAAAAATTAACCAAATTTGCCCGACGTAGAGGCAATTAAGAAAGCCGCATAAGTAAATATATAACCTACAGAAAAGTGGGCTAATCCAACCAATCTTGCTTGCACAATGGAAAGGGCCACTGGTTTATCTCTCCAGCGAATCAAATTGGCTAAAGGTGTTCGTTCATGAGCCCAGGCTAAAGTTTCAATCAATTCCTGCCAATACCCACGCCAAGAAATTAAGAACATAAATCCAGTAGCCCAAACGAGGTGTCCAAATAAGAACATCCATGCCCAGACTGATAAACTATTCATACCAAAGGGGTTATATCCATTAATAAGTTGTGAAGAGTTTAACCATAAATAATCTCTTAACCAGCCCATTAAATAGGTGGAAGATTCATTAAATTGTGAAACGTTACCCTGCCATAATGTAATGTGTTTCCAATGCCAATAAAAAGTAACCCATCCAATAGTATTTAGCATCCAAAAAACGGCTAAATAAAATGCGTCCCATGCCGAAA